ACTATGGACGTGACTCCCCAACCACCTCAAGTAGGGCTATACTACTTTCCAGGCCTACTAGGATGGGATAGGGGTGGATTCAACTAGAGTACCATCTCTCAACCTCAGATTTGACGTGGTTTATAAACCTGGAGCTGTAGAATGGACTCATCATGAGTTGGGGAACTACTACCAGCCACTACCAGTTACTTACTTAGCCGGATTACTATCTGAAATATAGAATTTTGTACGTAGTATCGTTTAGGTCGAGGTTCTGCCGCGAGCTATCCAGCTTTTTTCAGTCAAGACGGAGTCCCAGATGGAGAAATTTGGGAAGACTATGTCTCGTGCGTGAGTCAGCTTATCCTGATCAAAGAGGTGCGCAGTACTGATCTAGAAGACAAGGAGGAGATCTTTTCTCGTTGTTCCTAGAGACTCTCTTTGTGTGAAGTACATCACCAGGTACAAGATCGAAAGATATGGAGCAATGTAATGCCCAAAAAGGTGAAACTACTGGCATCGGGCCGTTGGCCCTATCAATATCTATTCTTTCAAGTCTCAACTAAAAATCTCAAAATCAAGGACTGTTAGGTCATCGCAAGCTATGCCTATCGCTTCCCCTCACGCACCTACGAGGCTATGCCACCACAAAAGCAATCGATCTGGTTCACTATGGTTAACAGCCTGGCCCAAGTAAAGTAAGCCTAAAGAGCCCAAGCGATATGGGCGGCGATTGAGAAGCTTTTCCACACTTGAGCGGGCAGATTAATTAGAGCCCTTGCCTCCTTCGGACCCTCAGACCGGAATGCAATTGGCTTAAGAAAAGCAAGCAACTGCCGACCAGGCAAGAGAACATATTTACAATTCCAGGGAAGGATGACCGAAGACCTCAGACCGTGGAAAGCTACTCTCTAAACTAAATGGAAAAAGAGCTTATCTTATAGCAGCTCTACCAGGGAAGCAGAGCGTAGGGAAAGGGAATAAGTCAGTGCTTTTCCTGTAAAGGACTCAGCGCTTTGAAAGCCTGAACGTGAGTAGCATTGGATTAGTGAGCGGTGTGACTTTCTGGGATGGAGCTCTTTACTTGAAATCCTTATTTGGTTAAGAATCGCAAAAGGTATGGTATCCGGTATCCCAAGTGGGAGGAATAAGCGCAATAGCCATCGAGTCCCCGACCCCGCTCTTTAAAGAAAAAAAAGAAAGACCAGGCGAACGGGAAATTGTTTAGATAGAAAATCCATTTCCGCTGCTCTTGTTCAAGAATCATTTTCTAGTGGACTTGGCTAGAAAGCCTAGAACAGATTCACCAGGAACTCGAACCAATCCCTGGACGTGGGGAAATGGAAATAGAAAGGAAAGAGCTGGATGTTGGGAAAGAGCAGACTGTCTTCCTTTCGAGGCATACTACTATCTAAGTTTCTCTCCTTTGACGGTCAGATCGATCCCTTATTGAATTGAAAGGAATTCTTATCGGAGTTGGGGTTCTCTCCATTCTCTTTCTCGATGAATAAGGGAGTCCGGCAGGAGACAAAGAAGAAACTATGAAAAGGAAGACCGGCTTGTCGTCGTACACCTTAGCAGATTGAAAGATCAACCCGAAAGTGGAGTTCGCAGCTAAAGCCAAAACAGAAAAGAAGCGAAGCAAGGAACTGAAACTGAGTTAGAGCATGGAATGGGGGACATGACAGCACTAGAAGGATCAGGCTTCACCGACCTGTCCCCTGTCAATCACTGTTCTGTCACTGTTCAAAAGAAAGATCTTAAAATCTCTTAAGTGAATAAGTTCTTGATTCCCGTCAATAATGAAATGGCTGTTTTCTTTTATTGCCAACCCCTATCTTTCTTTCAATCGGATGCCATGTATGAAGCATCTCTCTCAGGACCTCACCTTTACTTACTCCCAGAAAGACGGGTAGGGGAATTTCAATGATTTCGAGTGTCAGTCATCTTCGATAGTTTAGAGAGAGGAGCCACCTTTGAAAGACTGAAAAGCTGAACCAATCTCGTGAACTACAGAACAAGAAAAGAGGATTGCTTCAGTGAGGAAAGCTACGGAAAGTAAGTCCCGATTGACTCGATCAACAAGCAGTTGTCGGATTTCGAAGTGGTAGAAGAAATCGAAAAAGAAAGAGTGGATGAACCAGGACTTCAAAATGTGATGATTTTTTGGATTTTGCTCACGCTATCAGTCATCGGTAAAACCTAAACGTTTTTTCTCGCACTGAAGTGAGGGTCCTGCTTAAGGAAGGTCGTTAAGGAAGAGAGAGAGCCGGTTCAAGGAAGGGGCACTTAGTACGCACTCTCTTTGGATTGCTTTCTTCCTAAGAAGCCCTTTAGCTCAAAAGTTGGAATACCCAGAAAGAGAAACTGGGGGAAAATAGAAAATCAGTCTTACCTGTCCTATCAAAAAGAAGGATAGAAAGTCAGAAAGGTACGAAAGGACGGCATACTCTGTCCCTTAGTGAAAGCGTGAAAACTCAATCCCATCTCTTCATGTTCACAAAGACAGTTCAAAAAATCG